GTAATAGGGTCAGGTCAATAATAGCTATCTAAGGCACTACTGATTGTTGGCCTCTGCCCGATCCCGAATGCGGGCGGGATTCGATCGTGGTCGATGATACGGTCGAAAAGACCAGCGAGCGAGATGGTTGTTAATAGTTTCACAAAAAAAGCATAGGAAAATAGGGTTTTTCAATCCATTGACCAACCGCGGAAAGGAAATCCTCTGATTCCTAAGCCTTTACCTCCGAAAACGGCGTCTCCAATGCCCGAACCGTCAAGGCATGAGATTTGTTGAATAAAAGAAGTTGACCAGATGATAGATCCGAAAAGGAAAGCTCGCTGACATGCTTTGCTTGTTTTCCCTTCTATTCTTCCCCCGTCAAACTGGTCTGGAATCAATCCCAAACTCTGACTCAAAGAGAGAAATGATGGCAGAAGCTTAGGCCAAATCTAACATTTGTTATAGAAAGTAGAGCACATACGCCAGGAACAAGTGTCCGGTAGGAAAGACGTTTGATAATTCTTTCAATGGTCTCGTATCGGTCGAAGGAAGCAGTTCGGTTCTGCCTTTCAAATTGAGATAAAGAGTCCGACATCCCCAAAAAATCTATGAGCTTTCCCTTCACCCTAGGTTGGCTTGGTCTGAAGTCTTTATTCAATTCTTTTGTTTTCTTTCACGCTTCCATCTTCCGTGGATGGAACCACTATTTCCTCACGCATGTCTCAATGGCACGAGGACTTATTTACAAAAGGATTTTGAGGCAGCTTTAGCTGGCTTGAAAGCGAATAGAAAACACAAAACCTGAAGGGTACAGCGTGACGGTCAGAAGCAGCTTTACGGCGGGGGATGCTTTACTCAAGCTCTTCCAAGAATCAGAATAGGTCCAGTCCGGGGGACAAATCCAATAGTCGACTTATACTTCGGTTTGAAAACTCTCGCCAAGAACAGGAACGTTTGGTTGCTTTTTAACGAGAAAGAGAGTCTATTGTACGAGAGTAGATGATAGCCTTTCCTTATCCCTCTCTTTCCTTTTTTCGTAGCATCTTTTCATCTTTTTTTCTTTAAACCAAAATGACTCCTCATGGCACTAGCGACATTCGCTTATTGTTTTGTGCTTCTTAGGGTGGGTTCTGCTTCCCCGGCAAGTGTGCTCTTGAGAATTGATAAGAAGGCTATGGCTGTTCATCCATTCTGAAATCCCTTCTATCACTGCTGCTGAAATAGCAGCTAGAGAATCTGGCATTTGTTCATAAAAGGAACAAGGAGGAAGGAAAGAAAATAACAAAACCAATAATCAAACTGGGACGAGAAAGGGCTGGAACGGATCAATCAAAGAAGTTCTTATATTGATAGGAAATGGGAGTTAGAGATGAGTAAGGAACAAGATGAGACGAGAAAACCTGGGACAGGTTCAGGAGGAAAACGGAGAGGCGAAAGCTCTCGCATCACAGCTGTTGGGAAGGAACCTATTGCTTCGCTTGCTTCATACCTACCCACGCTGTGCTTCTTTGCTCCTGCATGGACAAAGGAGCGAAACTGACCACAGTCTATCGGTTTAATATATATAACATTCTTGGACTGACTCGCCACTTAGGCGAACCACAATCAATAAGTCTTTGCTTTCTACCGAAAACCACTTCACACTCACCTCCTGCTCTTTGCTATTGCTTCCATGCTATGCTCAGTCAATCCCGTGCGTTCGCTATAGTCTCTCGAGATGAAATGGAAAGATCTTCACATGATCTAGTCTTCCACATTTATGCTATTGAAAGAAGAAAGCGTCTTTACTCCTACCCATGCCGATAGATCGGTTTATACTAAAATAAACCAAATCAAATTCAAGCTAAAGCCCCCTATCTTTTTAGATAGCTCCATACTGTAACTCAAACTAAGGTAGTACCAAAAGTATGATCCTGACCGGCCACGCCTCCAGCTATGAGCTGTCTCACGACGAACTATTCGAGCTACAGTCTTGCAGAACCTTTCTCTTTCCAGGAAAACAAGATGAGTTCTCTTCCTACCGAAATTTAGAAAGAAAATAGAACTACTATTTAACGACGGATTAGTACTTCTTTTTCCAGAGAAAACGACTGTTGTTTATTTATAGTATAAACTTCCATTCATTCCGCCCAAAGGCGCCATAGATACGGAAGCTTCACTGCCCTTTTGACGAGAATCTCAAGTCTGGGCTGGGCTTCGATAGCTTGACCTTGAATGTACGAAATAAGCAATCAGTTCTTAAGGACGAGTGATGTTGATCTCTTTTCCGTAAGCTTTGCTATTGACTCAGCTCTGAATGTTAGCTCCGCTGCACAATCAGTAGTCTTAGCGGGGGCAAAAGGTATGGCCAAGCGTATAAAGAGAAAGAGGTCATTTCTTAAGAGAAGAGAGGATTTGTGATTTGATAATCGAAGGAAAGAAGGTAGGCTAGCCTAGATCAAAAGTCAAGGTATGCCATAAGGAATTCCTTTTTTTTTTAATGATTTTAGTCCACTTTCTTCCTCACGATTGGCTTGGT